CAATAGCTTCGGTTAGAGCAAAGCCCAAAATGGCATAACCAAATGATTGTTTAGCCAATGATGGATTTCGAGCCACGGAATGAATCGAGGAACTAAGGACGTTTCCAATACCGATAGCAGCCCCCGTCCCAATTAGTGGCGCTCCCGAATTATTTGAATAACACGCAAGAAGAACGGGCTCTGTTCTCCTTGCACTGTTAATTCGAGGGCTAATGAAAGCAAATTATGGAGGTGGTGCCAGGTATACCTGGAGTGCCCGAATCGTTCGGTAATTGCCGACTCGAGCGCCCTATTCCAGGCCTGGGTGCTCGGGTTGTTTAAGCCCTCGCGCAAGGCCTGGTCGCGTGCCTCGACCAGTATTTCGAGAACAAGCTGCCGTAGCAGTGTAATCGAAGTACTGACCGTGTCCCGGGTTACGGGCGCCTGACGGCGTCTCCGGTTGGGATCGTCCCCTGCCCCCCCAGCCAATACTGACAGAGAAGAAGAAGCAATCTGGCCAGGATTGCCTCTCGAGCGTTCCATTAACAGCAAGATCCGTGAAACGAAAACCAAAATAAGAATGAGGAAGAAAAAGATATCGTGATGTAAGTCTATTATTCCTTGCATCATAGGTGTTGCTGCGTCTTGAGATCCTAATTGCCATGGTTCCGCTGCATCACAAGGAGCAATTGTGAGAAATAGCCATTCTAGAACAATCATTTGATCTGTTTCATTCTTTGACTGCTCTGCTCCCCCAAAAAAATGGAGAGACTTGTTCTTGCTCTTCCAATTCAGGAAGACTTATTTCGCCGGTTGGTCCAACCAAGAAAGACATGGGAATTTTGGGCGTCAGATTCTTCTTCTTCTCTTACTTACGCCATGAGAGCGTCCATCTCACTCCTTCGTAGTACGAGTTGTCTACTGGTAATCATTTGATCTGTTTTCATTTTCTGTGTAAAAATTAGGAATTCCTCTTCCAACTCGTCCCAGAATGGGCGTTATGGCAAAGAACAAGAAGAAAACAAAAGGAGAGATTTGTCCAATAGTCACAAATGGTGCCTCCACAGGTTGACATCCGATCCAACCTAGTAGTAAGCGATCCGCCAAAAGCAACCAAAATATTCCTTGGTGAATCGGGCGAAAACTTGAACTACGTACATACATACTTTTAAAAAAAGGTAAAGCCAACAGACATATAAAAACTGGTGCTATTGCGGCTACACCTCCCGCTTTGTCAGGTATACTACGAAGAATGGCATGGATCGGTAGGAAATACCATTCCGGTACAATATGAGGCGGGGTGGGCATCGGATTAGCAGGTATATAATTGTCGGGATGCCCCAAAACATTAGGAGCATAAAAAAGAAAAATGGAAGAAAAGATAGCAAAAGCTACCCAACCTACTAGATCCTTTACATAAAAATAAGGGTAAGAAGCAATTTTATCCATCTCTGAATGTACCCCCAATGGATTATTTGATCCATATTGATGCAATGCGGCCAGATGAAGAAGACTGGCGCCTACTAAAAGAAAGGGGAGTAAATGATGAAGACTAAAAAAACGATTTAAGGTGGCATTGTCCACGGAGAAACCACCCCAAAGCCAAGTCACTATGGTATCTCCTACTACAGGTATAGCGCTAGCTAAGCTTGTAATGACTGTAGCCCCCCAAAAGCTCATCTGACCCCAAGGTGGTACGTATCCTATAAAAGCTGTTACAATCATTAATAGTAAGATTACAACTCCGATACACCGAACAAATTCCCTAGGACTGCTATAACTCGCATGATATAGACCACGAAAAAGATGAAGGTAAACCACAATGAGAAACATACTTGCCCCATTAGCATGCATATAACGGAGCAACCAGCCCCCTTCAACATCTCTCATAATGTGTTCTACGCTGTTGAAAGCTAGATCCACATGAGGTGTGTAATGCATAGCTAAAAAAACGCCAGTCACTATCTGAATGACTAAACAAATACCAGCTAACGGACCGAACCCCCACCAATAACTAAGATTGCTCGGGGTTGGATAATCTATCAAATGCTGATTCAGTGTGGAGAAGATAGGTTGTTTAAGAATCGATAATCGTTGGTTCCTTATAGTCACTTATTTTTATTTTGATTTTTTAGAAAGAGAACTCAGGTTCCCTCACCTTTTAGCGTTCTGGGGCCTTTATATATAAAAATAAAAAGAAAAAAAAGAAAATAAAAAAAAAAAAAAAAAAAAAAAAAAAAAAAAAAAAAAAAAAAAAAAAAAAAAAAGATCTCAAAATATTTAAAGTACCCTTAGCGTAGGCCGAAAGAAAGTCAATATGAGATTTGCGTTTTTCCAACGAAACAGTGAAAGATGCTGTTTTATCCTTATCCATGGATGGAGGGAGTGGATGGGGTCGCATCCGCGTATACGCCGAATTGCCTACATATCTTCTTCAAAAGAATCAGACCATTGTAGTTCAGTTAAAAAGACGTTTTAAAAAGCAATCAAAGATAAGATCGAAGAGAATGAAACGCACGTAGTGGTCATTATAGCGGTTCCTTCTGATCCTAGAAAACGCCCGAAAAAACCTGCTACGGAAGGGTCAGCGCGAACGAAGGTCTACAATAACGAAATGTAGTAGATCACACTGGAAAGGTATGGAATGTGACAAATAAACAATAGCATAACAGCCGAAATCCGTCAATTTTCCATTTTCATTTACCCGTGTTACAGAAAGCCGTCCCGGGAACCTTGCTACTAAATGAACTGAGTCCTCTATTGACCAAGAAGGTCGGTTAGACTTTAAGGGACCATTCCCTGTAAGGAATGCCGCTATTCACCCAAAGGGCGAACAGCCGAAAGCATTATATCCTCGCGTTCTACCGTTCATTCTTTTTCTTTCTCTTGCCGGTGCGGCCCTAGGAACCAGAGCATTGATTGCACTACGTACACTAATTCACAAACCTCGTGTGGGGCTAATCGTTTTCATTTCCCATCTAAGAGAACTCAGAAGAGAAAGAAAGGTTCGTGTAACACAACTGGGAGTTCTATTACTTAAGATGGTGTCCAGCTCCAGACTATATTTAGTCAGTTGCTTTCGCATCCTTACTCGGTGTAATCAAGGCCTATTCGAAAGCTGCCTATGCGGTGGGTTTGAATCCCACAGGAGTGAAATAGCTTGGTTTCTCACATAGACTTTAGTGAGTAGTGAGCTGCTTGAGATAGGGCGATGCCGTTTGCTTGCTAATGAGTTCGGTAGCAGCCTACTTTCTATAAGGAAGTGAAAACAGGCTTGTGAAAGGAAGCTACCTACCTTCGAACCGAGATTTCTTCTCTATACAATAAAAACTAGTACATGAAAATTGATAGGGAAAGTACACGGGGCACTCACTTACTTATCTATTGCCCGGAATAAAGGAGAAAAGGAGGTGCATACGATCTCGTGCAATCATACGATCTTCCCTTTTTTTAAGGTGCATACGCTCTTGTTCAATCAGACGAGAATCCCTTTTTTTAAGGTGCATACGCTCTTGTTCAATCAGACGAGAATCCTATAAAGAAGCCAATTTGACGCATATTTCACTTGCTCTAATGAGCCGGCTAAAACTCTGTTTCCGTTACAGGTTCTATTATTTTCTAACTCCTTGGTGTCTCGTACCTTGACTTTCGCTACCTATACCTAGGCTTTTCTGCCTTTGTCTTTACGACCTTGGCTCTTTCCGTTCTCTGAGGTTCTTTCTATCTCGTAAGAGGTAAGGCTTTCCCGTCTTTACTCCCTGGGAAGCTAGACTTTCTTCTCTACTCATTTTGGAGAGCTAATCTGACTTCTATCTCTTCTCAGTTCTCTAGGGAAGGTAGGGATTACTTGAGCTTACCCATCACTTCATCATTCTATTTCCAGGGGATTCCTAAAGAGTAGAAGGAGTGCTTACTGATAGGCTAACTTCACTCCTTTCACATTTAAAGTAGCTGCGGGCACCCGACTTTCTGCTTTCTCACAAGATCTAAGTCACTAGTAGTATAGCCGGTCCTCTAAGCAAAGGTTACCTAAATAGCTTCTTCTAACCACTCCCTAGTTCTCTTTCATCGATTGATATGGGAATAGCAAGCAACCCCTCCACTTCTATTTATTATAGGGAATCAGACTCTATAGCGCCACTTCTTTTTCTTTTCACTTCTTTTCTATTATGCCTTTTCTCAACTTTAGTGTGAAACCTGCCTAAGGAAAGAAACTTGAGGTAAGAACATAGATAAGAAAAGGATGCGAAAGCTACTGACTATAGAGAGTAAGGATGCTTTAGCTACTTCCTATATATAGGAAGGATGTGAAAGCTACTAACTTATATTAGAGTTTGCTTCCTTTAGCTGACTTATCAGAGATCGAGAGAATTGCCATAAAGTGAAGACAGAAACCACGCAAAGGTGTACTAGTATCAAAAGTGAGTAGACAAGAAGGCTGTCATTGGGGGGACCCTGCTTTGAGACTCTATTACCTATAAGATATCAGTAAGACGTGATATGAGGAAGTTAATGGAAAAGTAAAGCATAGTCCTTAGGTACAAGATCAGAGGAGTCAAAGAGGAGATGCCCTACCGGGGAGGTGGCGGGCTATCATTAGAATATAGAAAGCAAGCAAATGGGGGAATTCTCCACCTTGGCTGGTACCAGACCTTTTTTTGCCGCACCTTTGCCTCACAGGTCGATCTCCCATATGGTAGGCGTTGGCCCCTCTGGCACTTTCGACGAAAGAAGTTCTCCACCCCTTTTCTGGTGCTTCGTGCCTGCTATGATTGCTTGTCTCTTCGATTGCCGGACCTATCTCCGATCATGTATTTGATAGAGTTGGAACCACTGCTTAATAAAGATCTGCTTGATATCCCGCCATAACTTCATAAGAAGATGATCGCCCATCTGGTATGATAGCCTCACTCCCCCTCCCCTCGATCTATTTACCGACTGAAGGCAATGGCCCTTACCCTTACGATAGGCGAATGGTTCTACAACTGCAAGCACATGAACTCGCTCTCATAGACAGACTACGGGCTAGAGGGACGAAGACTCCAAAGCACAGACCGAAGCAGACGTAAGATAAAAAGAAGTACTTGATGCGGGAGAGAAGGTAGAAAGACTAGAGGAAAGGGGAATGGCCCCTCCTGATACGATTCTAGGCTAATGCTGATAGACCCAGAAAGCATTCAATCGCTACAAAAGCATATCATCCAAGCTAATCATAAGGAAAAAGCCTCGCGGATGGTTCTCCACAAGACCAGGTCCTCGCCCCGATACCCGACGCTACGGGAATGATGCTAAACCCTCTTACCGGACCACTGGAGGGACATCTCAATCTCCAAAGTTTGAGAAAACCTGGTATTTTTGGCATAACTCCCAATCCGCTTTTTCTCATCTTGAACCTCCACTCTAGACTAAGGAGAAAGAGAGGCATCAGATTGCTTCTTCCTTCTTGAGGGGCAGTCTAATAGGGAAGCCCCGCTTTTAGGGAAATGCTCTTGGTCTGCTTTCGATGTGGTCAATTCCGTCCTAGCTGTCCGGTCTGCTTGTCTGAAAAGGATTCAATTCCTAAAAAGTGGTCCAATCGTGGAAGGTACTTCGAATCGAATAAAGGTGTGAGCGAGCGAGCTTATGTGCCGCCATTGACATATGGTCTGGCCATTTCCTTAACAGAATTTCAATCGTAGGTCCCCTCGTCCGGCTATCCCCTGTGTCTAAGTCGAGTATTCGATTCCCTCTAGGCTATTCCTACGTAAAAAATGACCTCTCGTGGTCCGCCGGCTGTGCTTTTCATTCTGTTTTATCTTCGAGCGAGGGCCTCTGCTTTCATGGAGAATGCCCAACTGCTTTTCCGCGGGCAGGCATTTTTTCTTTCTTTTTTGTTTTTTTCTTTTTTTTTGTTTTTTTCTTTTTTTCTTTTCTTTTTTCTTTTCTTTTTTTTTGTTTTTTTCTTTTTTTACTTGGTTCCAGCCTCGGTGGTCCTACAAGGGTTTACTTTACCATACCATTTAGCATCCTTTTTCTTCGAACCTTTTTCCTATCTCTGAAGTGTATCCGCTGCTCCCCGCCGGTATAGGTCTAAGGGCGTTTTGTCCCCTATCTCTCAATAGCACGGAACAAGATATATGTTGTGGCGGTTTCGCCGCCTATTCTAAGGTAAATGGAGTCAGAGGAGAGGTAGGTAGTATGCCTTTCCCCATTCTGCTAGGGTGGCTTTTCTTAACTGGGCTAGTGTCCCCTTCTGTTTAAGGTGCATTTTCTTTTCGACTGGTCCTATAAGTAGTTGTGTGAGGGGGTGCGCGCCTCTTTTTCTTCTTCCGGCTTGAGTTCTTAATGCCTGAAGGGAAAGACTCTTCGACCACATTAACGGCTTGAGCAAGAGCATTGGTGCTTACACGATGAAAGTAATTTGGCCAAGCTAGAGGATTTTCCATCGATCGTGACTCAAGAACGTAAGGAACTGAAATCGCTCAAAAAGAGAAATCATTACTGGCAGGAGGTACCACAGTCTCACAGACGTAATTTCCTCCTTTTCATACGGAAAAAACTATCAGACCTACTACATATACGGGCTAAGATAGAGTTGGAATGCTTGAGATGAAACCCTTAGGACTCAGGGAAAAGAAGATGAACCTTACTACTGCAAGACTCAAAAGATAGAACAGAAAAAGTACTCGCTCACTGAAGGTGCGAAACGAAAAAGAGGTTCTTTCGTCAAGTGAAGAGTTACCACAGTCTCAAGCCATAAAGAAAAAGCAGGCAGCTTTCCTAAGCGATAGCCCAATGGTGAAAGACCAGAAGCCACATTCCTCCGCTTTCACTTTATCTTCCTGGGAGTCCTCTAGTCTTGCATTCGTTCTAATATGACACAATTAAGAATTCGATTCATTTTCAATTAGGCCTTGCTCTAGCCTCTTTAGGGGTTATTGATTTCTTGGTCGCTCAATGTACTCTTTACCCGCTTATACGTTCATAGCACAAGACTTTACTACTCAAGCTGCTTTATATACTCTAGATGGCAGCTAGCTGAGAACCCGAATGAATCCCCTGCGCCTCTATCATTTGGCTATCAGGCTTGTGGCATAATATGAGAGGATAGAAGGGCGTTCCAGCTATGTGCCATTGCCAAAATGTAAGTCTATCACCCTGGTAGAAGATACCTAAGTTTTCTGCTACTTACCTAACCCTTAATTCGCTACTTTTATTCCGCTCGTTCCCTATGGTCGAGCGCTTCGTTCATGAGTTGCTATCGCTTTAGCTGTGATAACTATAACTTAAGCTATCTTCTCGAGCGAAAACTGCTTTCCTTAGGATGAGCTTTTAGGGAAAAGTAGAAAGAGCTTATTTATTCGTCGATACCAAGCCTTTACTTCAAAGAAAAAGGAATAGAACCGGAAGCTAGCTTTGATGGTAGTAAAGTCAGTCCATCTACACAAACAGATTCTCTCTATTCTTCGTATCGCCGCTTTATTTATATAAGCTCCAGTGAAGCAAAGCAATGCAAGACAGATGGATAGAGGGATACTGATACTATAAGATAACCTACTCCTTCTATTATCTTTCCCATCAAGCTATGCATGCTTACCTGAAAGTCCTTCTTTAAAGGCATAATTTCATTCCGGTATGATCTTCCCCCTACATAGGCTAAGCGGTCGGGTCATGGATCTTGCACTTCACTTGAATAGTTCTTTTTAAATGGCAAAGTCAAGAACCAAGCTGACTGAATCGAATCTCCTGTGCCCTCTTCCTTCTCCTTCATTGATCTAAAAAAACTCTTCCTTGAAAGGAAAAAGGAAAGTGGAATGAATAAGCTCTTCTTATTCTTAGAGTCCTAAGAAAACCCTAGTAGGCCACTTCGTCCCTGTATCCTGGAGTTACCTTAGCTTAAGGAACTTTTCTAACCCCAATCAATTCCACGATTCCATCCTTCTTGTGAGACTTTCATATTAACTTCTCTCCTCATTCCCGCAGCACGAAATGATGTTCCTCGGCCACTGTATAAGGGCTGGAACTATACGCATGGACAAGGAGAAGGTCCGTGCTATCACTGAGTGGCAGGCCCCGACCAAGATAAAGGTGCTTCAATCCCGATCTCTTTTCCCAATCCGAGGAACGAAGGCCTTTAGCTCGCCCTATTAGATTAATGAAATGAATCCGTAACCAAGATTGAAGCGAGTGAAAAAAACTGGTTTCAAAGAAAGACTAAAGACTACTGCTTTGGGCTAGCAGTGGGATGGACTTCCGAAACAACCTGGGAACTAAAGTCAAAAGCGGCATCGGGATCAGGAGCGGACGGAGCTTCGAATGACTGAACTCTCATCACTGTAAGAAGAAAGGACTAGTAGCATCGCAGAGGAGTAATCTAGGTCGGAATGGAATAATGTATGGTTTTCTCGCACAGCGCTTCTGCCCTTGGGCATTGATTGGGGCCGCTAGCAAACACTTATACTCTCCCCGGGATCCTGTGCCTCCCCTCCAACACTTTATGGCCTGGTATCGGAGGCGACGGAAGTACTACCTGTCGCATGATGCTAACGAAACTGAAAGCCCGGGCGGCACTCTTTCTTGTGTGCTCAGAGGAACTCCAACTTACAACTATACTTTGTCTTTCACACTCCATAGCTCTAGCTCTAAGACGAGGATTTGGTTATTAACCCGAAGAGGTGCCCGTGAATGGAGTCCCTACGACTTCTTCTTTTATGGAGTTGGAGTTAGGGATCAGATACGGTGGCTTCTTCCTGTTCCTCCAATGGGCAGCCGATAACGGATGATGTCGACTATAGGTTCTATGTCCACCAAAAGCAGCGCTAAACCGCCCACGAAAACGAAGGAAGAGCAAGGCACATCTGTTACACGAAGAAGGGAATGGCTGAAATTGAGCGTGATAGTACCCAACACGTGCAAATATAACCTGCGGTAGAGAGCGAGCCCGGGGGTCGTCTTAGCGGTGGATTTACATCGTTCAGAGGCTTTGCTAAACTGGCTATCAGGATAGAGATAGAGTAAGATGAAATTTGATTTAATTTAAGGCGATTCCATTAGGGATTTCTACCTTAGTAGATGGAAGACCAACCAAATCTCAATTTCTAAAGATAGAACTTACTTCTTTCAAGCGATCGACGAAAGCTTTCTTTCACAGGCGGATCAGTGCTCTGATTCTACTTATTAGATTTTGAAAAATGAAAATTTACCTAAAAAAGAGGGTCTTGCGATGCTTCTTCACCCCAGGTCACCAACCAGTGGAAGAGTCGAAAGCGGAGTAGAAACGAACCTTTAGTCACGTAGGGGCCCCTAGAGCGTTCTTTTGAGGATCTTAACTTAATCAGCAGAGGGGAGGAGTAATTCAGTGCCAAGTCCAGGTCTTCAATTCCATTCTATTGAGGGGTCAACAAGGACCAAGTGCTTTCTTCGTAGTTTACCCATGTAAAGCGATATGATGGAAAGCCGGATGCGCTACAGGAAGAAGATGAAATGAATGCTTCGTTTTAGCTCTTGGATTGAGTGAGAACTGATAGTTAGAGCTTGCTCTCAATGAATGGCGAGCGGGGCACCAGACTTTTCGTATTTAAGAAAGAATCTGAGGAAAGACCCCCACTACTGGCTCTACAGTAACCGTGGGGTCCTCCTCTGACCCTATTTTGTACGTCCGGTGCAGTCGTCTCCAAATGATCCGGTGCTAATTCCAGGGTTGGATAATCGGCTGCAGCATGGAATACTACGAAGAGGGAAGATTCAATTCATCATTGGCCCGCTCTATATCCCCACGGAGCGATAAGGAGAGTAAGTTTACTCACCCACCCGACCGACCAGACAGGAAAGGCACGAAGCGGAACTCCTGAAACAAAACAAGCAGTTCCCGTCGGACCAAACCAAAAGGAAGAGCAGCTAGCTACACCGGAACAACTTCAACTAAGACAGCGGATCCTCACTCAGCTGCTAGAAGAAAGGGAATCGTCGAATGAGAACCTTTGAGGAGAAGAGGGGGGCACCTGATACCGATCGGCGAGAATAGACTGCGTCTGTCGGTGAA